TTTTATATTTATAGTAAAATTATTAAGAATGGTTAAGATATTAAAATAAAAGTAAATTTTAATTTAATATAATAAATTTTTAAATAATTATTAAATTTAATAATTATATTATTTTAATTATATATATATATTTATAATATATTAAAAATAATTTAATTAATTATAAATATAATAATATATTTTTATTTAAATGAATATTGATCGATGAATAATGAAATAGGTTTTAATATAATTATTAAGGAAAAAAAATAAAAGAAATTATTTAATATTTAATAATTAATATTAAATTTTATATATAAAAAAAAAAAAAAAAATCTATGCGTATTTTTTTACTTATAAATAAAAATTATTTATGGTTTAAATTAATTTATTAAAAATTTATTTTACATATAAATTTTAGTGTAGATTTTTAATTATTTTAATAATAATTAAATTATTTTTATAGTAATTAATATTAAAAATTTAAGAAATTAAGATTTAGTAATATTTAAAATTAATAACAAATTTTGTGCCAGCAGTTGCGGTTACACAAAAATTAAATTAAATTATCTTAGTAATTGAAAAATAATAATTTTTAAATTTAGTTAAATATTAGATTATTAAGTGAAATTTTAATTTAATTAAAATTAATTAAAAAATTTTTATGAGTTAATAAATTTTGTATATAAACTAGGATTAGATACCCTATTATTAAAAAATTAAATATTAAATACTAAAATATTAGGTAATTATTTATTAAAACTTAAATAATTTGGCGGTATTTTAGTTCATTTAGAGGAATCTGTTTAATAATTGATAATCCACGAATAAATTTACTTAATTTAAAATTTTATATATCGTTGTTTTAAAAATATTTTTTAATAAAAATAATATTTTAAAATTTTTATTTAAAATTAAGTCAGATCAAGATATAGAGTATAATTAAGAATATAATGGATTACAATAAATTTATTTAAATGAATATTAGTTTGTAATAAATAATTGAAGGTGGATTTAAATGTAATTTTATTTAATTTATTAAAATGATTAAAAATTAAAATATGTACATATTGCCCGTCGCTTTCATATATAAATTGAAATAAGTCGTAACAAAGTAGAGGTACTGGAAAGTGTTTCTAGAAATATCAAATTAGAGCTTGAATAAGTTTTTCATTTACATTGAAATGATATTATAAATTAATATAATTAATTTGTTAAGTTAAAATTAAAAATAAATTATAAGTAAAAAAAATAATTTTTATATTAAAATTGGGGGGTTTTAGTATAAATAAGGAAAAAATTATAATTTTTATAGCGTAATAGTATTGTGAAAGAATTTTGAAATAATAATTAAAAAAAAAAATAATAAAAAAGTAAATTTTGTTTATTGTATCTTGTGTATCAGAGTTTATTAAATAAAGAATTAAGTTTAATTTTTCTCGAATTAAAAAGAGATAATTAATTAAAAAAGTTATTGTAGTATAAATATTTTTAATAATTAATTTGAAATGAGATGTTAATCGTTTTTTAAGATATCTAGTTTTTTTAGAAAAAAATTTAATTTTAAATATATTTTAATAAATAATTAATTTAATAATATAATTTGGATATAATATAATTATTTTTAAATATGATTTTATATTTTAGGGGATAAGCTTTAAATTAGATTTTTATAATAAAAATTAAATTATTAAAATTTTTAGAATTTAGATTGTTAATAAATTATATTTTATTATAAATAATTTTAATGAAAAATAATTAAAATTTAATAAATTTTTAAATATTTATAAAAAAATAATTTTTAATTGAAAATATTTAGTTATAATGATAAAATTAGTATAATAATTGATTTTAATAAGTAAAATTATTTTAAAGTTAAGTTAAAGGAATTCGGCAAATATATATATTCACTTGTTTATCAAAAACATGTCTTTTTGGGGGATAATTTAAAGTCTAATCTGCCCACTGATTTTATAAATTGAAGGGCTGCAGTATATTGACTGTACAAAGGTAGCATAATCAATAGTCTTTTAATTGATGACTAGAATGAAAGATTGGATGAAATATAAACTGTCTCTAAATTAATAATTAGAATTTAATTTTTTAATTAAAAAGTTAAAATAAAATTAAAAGACGAGAAGACCCTATAGAGTTTTATAATTAAATATTATTAAAATTATATTTAAAAATTTAATTAAAATAAATTTGATTATTTTGTTGGGGTGATAGAAAAATTTATAAAACTTTTTTTAAAAAGAAATTATTCATAAATAAGTGAATTATTGATCCAAAATTTTTGATTAAAAGAAAAAATTACCTTAGGGATAACAGCGTAATTTTTTTTTTTAGTTCAAATAAAAAAAAAAGTTTGCGACCTCGATGTTGGATTAAGATAAAATTTAAATGCAAAAGTTTAAAATTTTGATCTGTTCGATCATTAAAATCTTACATGATCTGAGTTCAAACCGGTTTAAGCCAGGTTGGTTTCTATCTTTAATAAAATTAAATATTTTAGTACGAAAGGAATAAATATTTAAATTAAATTTTTAATATGAATAATATTAATATAAAAAAAAATTATTACTATTTTGGCAGAAAAAATGTAATGATTTTAGAGTTCATGAATGTATAATTTAATTTATATAAGTAGTAAATGATAATTAAAGATATTTATATTATAATTATAGGTTTATTAATTTTATTAATTGGAGTTTTAATTGGTGTTGCTTTTTTAACTTTATTAGAGCGGAAAGTTTTAGGATATATTCAGATTCGAAAAGGTCCAAATAAGGTTGGTTTAATTGGAATTTTACAGCCATTTTCTGATGCTATTAAATTATTTACAAAAGAACAAATTTATCCTTTACATTCAAATTATTTATCATATTATTTTTCTCCTGTTTTAAGATTTATTGTATCTTTAATTATTTGAATGGTAATTCCTTATTTTTTTAATATAATTAGATTTAATTTAGGTGTTTTATTTTTTTTATGTTGTATAAGAATAGGAGTTTATACATTAATAGTGGCTGGATGATCTTCAAATTCAAATTATTCTTTGTTGGGGGCCTTACGAGGGGTTGCTCAAACTATTTCTTATGAGGTAAGATTAGCATTAATTTTAATATCTAGAATTATTGTAGTAATAAATTTTAATTTATTATTATTTTATAAGAGTCAAGAAATAATTTGATTTTTTTTTATAATGTTTCCTTTAAGAATTTGTTGATTTTCTTCAAGATTGGCTGAAACTAATCGAACTCCTTTTGATTTTGCTGAGGGTGAGAGAGAGTTAGTTTCTGGTTTTAATATTGAGTATAGAAGTGGGGGGTTTGCTTTAATTTTTTTAGCTGAATATTCAAGAATTTTATTTATAAGAATGTTATTTGTTATTATTTATTTAGGGGGTTATTATTTAACATTATTATTTTATTTAAAAATTACATTTATTTCTTTTTTATTTATTTGAGTTCGGGGAACTTTACCACGATATCGTTATGATAAATTAATATATTTAGCATGAAAAATTTATTTACCAGTTTCTTTAAATTTTTTAATATTTTATATTGGTTTAATATTAATATTAATATATAAATAAATTTAGTATTAAATTAATAGAATAATTATTCTTTCTTAAGTTTTCAAAACAAATGCTATTTATACAAGCTCATTAATTAATTAAAAATAAATTCATCTCATAATTTTCTTACTAATGGATTAATAATATAATATAAAAAGTACATAATTGTTAGAATTTGTCCTGTGATAACATAAGGATCTTCAACTGGTCGAGCTCCAATTCAAGTTAATAAAATAATAGTTACAAATATAGTTCAGAATAAAAATTGATTAATAGGATAAAATTGAATTCCTATTATTTTTTTATTAAAAGTTAAAGGTAAAATAATTAAAATTAAAATTGATAAGATTAATGCAATTACTCCTCCTAATTTATTAGGAATGGATCGTAAAATTGCATATGCAAAAAGAAAATATCATTCCGGTTGAATGTGGATAGGGGTTACAAGAGGATTTGCAGGAATAAAATTATCAGGATCTCCGAGTAAATATGGGTTTGTTAACGTAATTATAATTAATAATATAAATATAATAATAAATCCGATAAGGTCCTTATAAATAAAGAATGGGTGAAATGGAATTTTATCTAAATTTCTATTAATTCCTAGGGGGTTATTAGATCCTGTTTGATGAAGAAATAGTAAATGAATTATTGATATTATTAAAATAATAAATGGAAGAATGAAGTGAAACGTATAAAATCGAGTTAAAGTAGCATTATCAATTGCAAACCCTCCTCAAATTCAATTAACTAATGTGTTCCCTAGATAAGGGATTGCTGATAATAAATTGGTAATAACAGTTGCACCTCAAAAAGATATTTGTCCTCATGGTAAGACATAACCTATAAAAGCTGTTGCTATGGTTAGAAATAAAATAAGTACTCCTACTATTCATGTAAATTTTAAATTAAATGATTCATAGTAGATTCCTCGTCCGATATGTAAATAAATACAAATAAAAAAAAAAGAAGCTATATTAGCATGAAGGGTTCGAATTAATCACCCATAATTAACATTTCGATTAATATAATTAATTCTATAAAAAGCTAGTTCGATATTAGCTGTATAATATATTGTTAAAAAAAGTCCTGTAATAATTTGAGTTGTTAAACATAATCCTAATAAAGACCCAAAATTTCATATTGAGGAAATATTTGATGGGGAGGGTAAATCAATTAATGATCTATTAATAATTTTAAGTAGGGGGTGAGTTTTACGAATTGGTTTATATAAATTTATCATTTGTTAAATTTTTAAAATGATGAAGATCGTATAGGCCCTAAAAAAATATTAGTAATTTTTACTACTACAATTAAAGTAATTAATAAATAAATAATTATTATTATTATTATTAAAAAAGTTTGATTATTATATAATTTTATTAAATTAATTTTATTTTCATTATTAAAAAAAATAAATTTATTAAAAAGATTAAGTATATCAATATTATTGTTTAAATTTATTCAATTTAAGTTATAAGAATTTAGTAAAGAAATAAAAAAAATAATGATTAAAATTACGGGAAAAATGATTTTTATTATTGAATTAATTTTAAATATTTCATTTGATGCTAATCTAGAGACATAAATAAATAATACTAATAATCCCCCTAAAAATGTTAAAAATAAAATATATGAGAATCAATAGGTTTTAATTATTATTCCTGAAAGTAAGCATATAATTAAGGTTTGTATTAAAATTATAAGTCCTATAGAAATAGGTTGATTAAAAAATAATATTATAATTGAAAATAAAATAATTAATAAAGAAAAAAATATTTTTGTTATTTCACAGAATAGTTTAAATAAAATAATAATTTTGGAGATTATTGATAAAGAAAATCTTTTTCTTTGAAGTTTTTAAAGAAATAATCTTAATTTTGATTTACAAGACCAATGTTTTATTTTTAAACTATAAAAACTAATGATAATTATTTTAAATATAGGGGTAGTAATATTAGTAATATTTTTGATGGGGAATTTAATTTTTGTTTCTAAATATAAACATTTATTAATTGTATTATTAAGATTGGAATTTATTGTTTTAAGAATTTTTTTTTTTTTAGTAATTGTATTTTTAAATATAGAATATGATATATATATGTTAATGGTTTTTTTAGTATTTTCAGTGTGTGAAGGTGCTTTAGGTTTATCAATTTTAGTTTCAATAATTCGTACTCATGGGAATGATTATTTTCAAAGTTTTAGTTTACTTTAAAGTTAAATGATAAAGTTTTTATTTATGATGATTTTTATAATTCCTATATGTTTTAAAAAAAAAATATTTTGAATGGTTCAAATAATATTATTTATAATAATATTTATAATTATAAATTTAATAATTAATAATATAAATTTTTGTAATTTAAGATATATATATTCTTGTGATATACTATCTTATGGTTTGATTTTATTGAGAATTTGAATTTGTATTTTAATGATAATAGCGAGAGAAAATTTATTAAAAATTAGATTTTATTTAAATTTTTTTATATTAAATTTAATTTTATTATTAATTATATTATATTTAGTTTTTAGAGTAATAAATTTATTTTTATTTTATTTATTTTTTGAGTCGAGATTAATTCCTACTTTAATATTAATTATAGGTTGGGGTTATCAGCCTGAGCGTATTCAAGCTAGAATATATTTATTATTTTATACATTATTTGCTTCTTTACCTTTGTTATTAGGTATTTTTTATATTTTTAATGAGTTAAATTGTATAATAATTTATTTTTTAAAGTTTTATAATTTTGAGTTTTATATATTATATTATTCAATAATTATTGCTTTCTTAGTAAAAATACCAATATATTTTTTACATTTATGATTACCTAAAGCTCATGTTGAAGCTCCTGTTGCAGGGTCTATAATTTTAGCGGGAATTATATTAAAATTGGGGGGTTATGGATTATTACGTTGGTTAAATATATTTCAGAATTTAGGTATAAAATTAAATATTATTTGAATTACTATTAGATTATTAGGGGGGTTTTATATTAGTTTACAATGTTTTTGTCAAATTGATATTAAATCATTAATTGCATATTCTTCAGTTGCTCATATAAGAATAGTAATTGGTGGTATTATAACTATAAATTATTGAGGTTATATAGGTTCTTATATTATAATAATTGGGCATGGATTATGTTCTTCGGGAATGTTTTGTTTAGCTAATATTAATTATGAACGTTTACATAGTCGAAGATTATATATTAATAAGGGTATAATAAATTTTATACCTTCTATAAGTTTGTGATGATTTTTATTATTATCTTCGAATATAGCAGCCCCACCCTCAATAAATTTATTGGGGGAAATTAGATTAATTAATAGATTATTAAGATGATCATGAATTTCTATATTTATATTAATATTAATTTCATTTTTTAGAGTGGGTTATAGATTATATTTATATTCATTTACTCAACATGGAAAATATTATAATGGAATATATAGATTTTACATAGGTTTATCTCGAGAATATTTATTATTAATTTTACATTGATTACCATTAAATTTATTAATTTTAAAGGTTGATTATATAATAATTTGATTTTAGATTTAAATAATTTAAATAAAATATTGATTTGTGGAATCAAAAATATGATATAAAGTCATTTTAAATTATTCGAAAATATAGAATTTGTTTTATTAGATTTTTTTTTTTTTTTTTTTTAATAGTATATTATTTTTTTTTTTGGTAATTTATTTTATCTTAAATAATATAATTATATTTTTAGAATGAGAGATTATTTCGTTCAGATCAATAAGAATTGTTATAAGAATTTTATTAGATTGAATATCTTTATTATTTATAATATTTGTTTTATTAATTTCTTCTGTTGTTATTTATTATAGAAAAAGATATATGAGTTCTGAATTAAATTTAAATCGTTTTATTATGTTAGTTTTATTATTTGTTTTTTCTATAATATTATTAATTATTAGTCCTAATATTATTAGAATTTTATTAGGTTGAGATGGTTTAGGGTTAGTTTCTTATTGTTTAGTTATTTATTATCAAAATGTGAAATCTTATAATGCGGGAATATTAACAGCTTTATCTAATCGAATTGGAGATGTTTTTATTTTAATGGTAATTTCTTGAATAATAAATTATGGTAGATGAAATTATGTATTTTATATAAATTTTATAAAAAATGATTATAGAATAATAATGGTTGGATCAATAATTATTATAGCTGCGATAACTAAAAGAGCTCAAATTCCTTTTAGATCTTGATTACCTGCAGCTATAGCAGCTCCCACTCCTGTTTCTGCTTTAGTTCATTCATCAACATTAGTAACGGCAGGTGTATATTTATTAATTCGATTTAATGAATTATTATTAAATATATTTTTTTTAAAAGTTTTATTGTTATTATCAAGATTAACAATATTTATAGCTGGGATTTCTGCTAATTATGAATTTGATTTAAAAAAAATTATTGCTTTGTCAACTTTAAGACAATTAGGTTTAATAATGAGAATTTTAAGAATGGGATTTCCCAATTTAGCTTTTTTTCATTTATTAACTCATGCTATATTTAAAGCTTTATTATTTATGTGTGCGGGGGTTATTATTCATATGATAAATGATATTCAAGATATTCGATTAATAGGGGGGATTGGTTTATATGTTCCTTTAACATCTTTGTGTATGAATATTTCAAATATAGCATTATGTGGAATTCCCTTTTTAGCTGGATTTTATTCAAAGGATATAATTTTAGAAGTAGTTAGATTAAGAAATTTAAATTTTTTAATTTTTATATTATATTATATTTCAACAGGTTTAACAGTATTTTATAGATTTCGAATAATAATATATTTAATAGTGGGGGATTATAATTTGTTAGTTATTTATAATTTATTTGAAGAAGATTATGTAATGTTTAAAGGAATATTTATTTTACTAATAATGAGAATATTTGGTGGAAGTATATTAATATGAATAATTTTTTCATATCCCTATATAATTTATTTACCATTTAATATAAAAATAATAGTAATTTATGTAAGATTAATTGGGTTATTTTTAGGTTATTTAATTAGAAATATAAATATTTATTCAGTTAATAAGTTTTTATTAATTTTTAATTTAAGAAATTTTTTATGTATAATATGATTTTTACCTAGATTATCAACATATTGTTTAAGATATTATTTTTTAAGTTTTGGTCAAAAATTATTAAGAAAAATTGATATAGGTTGAAGAGAAATATATAGAGGTCAAGGAATATTTATAATTTTAAAGAAATATTCTATTTTTTATAGAGTTTTTCATATAAATAATTTTAAAATTTATTTATTTAGATTTATTTTATGGGTAATAATTATTTTATTTATGATAATAATAATTTAATTTAAATAGCTTATAATTAGGGCATAATATTGAAGATATTAGGGAGATTAATTAATCTTTAAATAATAATAATATATATATATATATATATATATATATATATATATATATATTTATAAAAATAATAATTTTGTTTTTACAATGAAAATGTAATGTTTTATTTAAACTATATAAATAGAAATATTAATGGAATTAAACCACTAAAAATTAAGTTAGCAGCTTAATTTTAATCTTTATATTTCTAATTGGAATTTAAATTCATTAATATCATTAACAGTGATATACCTCTATTTTGGTTTCAATTAATTAATTTTAATAAGGAGTCAAATAAACTCTATCTTTTAAGTCGAAATTAAATGCAATTATTGCTTCTTATTAAATTAAGATAAATTGATTAAATCAATATTTTGTGATTGCAAATCAAATGTTTTTAATTAAACTATAATCCTAAATAAATAAACAAAATATTATTTTGTTCAATTTAATATATTTTGATTTCATTCATAATATAATCCTAATAATAAAATTAAAATAAAAAATAAATTTGTTATTGTTCAAATAAAAAAATTAGTTAATTTAAATAAGTTGATAATAGGGAAAATTAGTGCAATTTCAACATCAAAAATTAAAAAAATAACAGTAATTAAAAAAAAGTGAAGGGAAAAAGGAATTCGTGCAGATGATAAAGGATCAAATCCACATTCAAATGGGGAAGATTTTTCCCGATCTTTAAATGATTTTTTAGATAGAACTACAGAAATAAATATTATAATATTACAAATAAAAATAATTAAAAATGAATAGTAAAAAATTATTAAAATTAATTATATTAAAATTAATTTAAACTTTTTGATTGGAAGTCAAATATACTAAATATATTATATAAATAATTAATTTCCTCATCAATAAATAGAAATATAAAGGAATAATCATACTACATCAACAAAATGTCAATATCAAGCTGCAGCTTCAAATCCAAAGTGATGGGAATTAGAAAAATGTTTATTTAAGTGACGAATTAAGCAAATTAATAAAAATATAGTTCCAATTATTACATGAAGTCCATGGAAACCAGTTGCTATAAAAAATGTAGATCCATAAATTCTATCTGCAATGGAAAATGGAGCTTCAATATATTCATATAATTGTAATATGCTAAAATAAATTCCTAGTAAAATGGTTAAAAATAATCTTTGTGATATTTGAGAATAATTATTTTCTATAATAGCATGATGAGCTCACGTTACAGAAATTCCTGATGTAATTAAGATAATAGTATTAAGTAGGGGAATCTGAAAGGGATTAAATGGGGTAATTCCTGCAGGAGGTCAAATTAATCCAATTTCTATATTAGGGGATAAACTTCTATGAAAAAAAGCTCAAAAAAAGGAGAGAAAAAAAAATACTTCTGAAACAATAAATAAAATTATTCCTCATCGCAATCCTTTAGATACTAAAATAGTATGTTTACCTTGAAGAGTTCCTTCACGACAAACATCTCGTCATCATTGATATATTGTTAAAATAACAATAATATATCCTAAAATTATTAAATTTATATTAAAATTATGAAATCATTTTGTAATTCCTACTACTAGAGTTATAACTCCAATAGCTCCAGTTAATGGTCAGGGTCTAAAATCAACTAAGTGATAGGGATGATTAAAATTATTTTTCATTAATTAACTTCTCTAGAATATAATGTTCTTAAAATTGCAATAACATAAGATTGAATAATAGCAACAGCAGATTCTAAAATTAATAATAAAATTTGAATAATAATTAAAAATAAAATAAAATAGTTACTAATTTTTGGTCCAATTCCTCTTAATAGTGTTAATAATAGATGACCAGCAATTATATTAGCCGTTAATCGAACTGCTAAAGTTCCCGGTCGAATAATATTACTAATAGTTTCAATTATTACTATAAATGGTATTAAAATAGTTGGAGTTTCTTGTGGAATTATATGAATAAATATATGTTGGGTGTTATTAATTCAACCATATAATATAAATGATAATCATAAAGGTAAGGAAATTGAAATAGTTAAAGTTAGATGTCTTGTTCTAGTAAAAATATACGGGAATAATCCTAAAAAATTATTAAATAAAATAAATGAAAATATTGAAATAAAAATAAATGTTGATCCATTTGAGTTAATATTACCTAATAATAATTTAAATTCTTTATGAAGTTTAATTAAAATAAAATTTCAAAATATAAAATGACGATTAGGAATTAATCAAAATGATAATGGAATAAATAAAATTCCAATAAATGTTTTAATTCAATTTAATGGTAGATTAAATAGATTTGTTGAGGGATCAAAAATTGAAAATAAGTTAGTTATCATTTTCAAATTAAGTTATATTTTTTAATTTTTTTTATTTTTAGATTTATTTTATTTTTATAAATAACAATATAGTAATTTATAATATTAAAAAAAATAAAAATTATAATAAAGAATAAAAAAGATATTAATCAGTTTAAAGGTATTATTTGAGGAATAAAAGAATATTATTAATATAATAATTTAAATTTGACATATTTATGTTATAAAATTTAACTAATTCTTTTAAAAAAAAAATTAATCATTAGAAGTAATTGCTAAATTTACTATAAAATGGTTTAAGAGACCAATACTTGCTTTCAGTCATCTAATGAAGAATAATTATTGATTCAATTAATAAAATTTTTAATTGAAATTCTTTCAATTACAATTGGTATAAATCTGTGATTAGCACCACAAATTTCTGAACATTGACCAAAGAAAATACCGGGCCGATTAATAAAAAAATTAGTTTGATTTAATCGGCCTGGATTAGCATCTACTTTTACTCCTAGGGATGGAATAGTTCATGAGTGGATGACATCTGTGGCGGTAATTAAAATTCGAATTTGATTATTTATGGGGAGAACAATTCGATTATCTACATCTAATAAACGAAAATAGTTATTAGATATTTCATTTGAGGGAATTATATAAGAGTCAAATTCAATATTATTGAAATCTGAATATTCATAACTTCAATATCATTGGTGACCAATAGTTTTTAAAGTAATAAGAGGTTTATTTAATTCATCTAAAAGATATAAAAGTCGTAAAGATGGAAGAGCAATAAAAATTAAAACAATAGCTGGAATAATTGTTCAAATTAATTCAATTATTTGACCTTCTAGTAAAAATCGATTAATATATTTATTAAAAAGTAAATTAATTATTAAATATCCTACTAAAATTGTAATTATAATTAAAATAATTAAGGTATGATCGTGAAAAAAAATAATTTGTTCTATTAATGGGGAAGCTCCATTTTGTAAATTAAAATTAGATCATGTTGCCATTTCTAAAAAAAGGATAATCCTTTATAAATGGGGTTTAAATCCATTACATATAATCTGCCATATTAGAATTTTAATTTCTTAAAATAGGAAGTTCATTATATGAATGTTCGGCTGGGGGTAAATTTTGATATCATTCAATAGATGAGGGCAGATTTAAACTAAATAAAATAATTCGTTGATTAATTATTGATTCTCAAATAATTAACATTATTATTATAATTGCTAAAAGTGAAATATATGATCCTAAAGAAGAAATAATATTTCATGATATATATATATCAGGGTAATCAGAATATCGGCGAGGTATACCAGCTAATCCTAAAAAATGTTGGGGAAAAAATGTTAAATTTACACCAATGAATATAGTGAAAAATTGAATTTTTAAAAAATAAGGATTTAGAATTAATCCTGTAAATAAAGGATATCAGTGAATAAATCCTCTAATAATTGCAAATACTGCTCCTATTGATAATACATAATGAAAGTGAGCTACTACATAATATGTATCATGTAAGGCAACATCAATAGATGAATTAGCTAAAATAACTCCTGTTAAACCTCCAACAGTAAATAAAAATACAAATCCTAATCTTCATAAAATAGATGGACTATATTTAATTTGAGTTCCATGTAAAGTAGCAAGTCAACTAAAAATTTTAATTCCTGTTGGTACAGCAATAATTATTGTAGCTGAAGTAAAATAGGCTCGTGTATCAATATCTATTCCTACTGTAAATATATGATGAGCTCAAACGATAAATCCTAATAATCCAATTGCTATTATAGCATAAATTATACCTAATGATCCAAATGTTTCCTTTTTTCCTCTTTCTTGAGAAATAATATGGGAAATTATACCAAATCCCGGTAAAATTAAAATATAAACTTCTGGGTGGCCAAAAAATCAAAATAAATGTTGGTAAAGGATTGGATCCCCTCCTCCTGCAGGATCAAAAAAGGATGTATTTAAGTTTCGATCTGTAAGTAGTATTGTAATAGCTCCCGCTAATACTGGTAAAGATAATAATAGAAGAAATGCAGTGATTCCCACTGCTCAAACAAATAAAGGTATTTGATCAAAAAATAAATTATTAATTCGCATATTAATAATAGTGGTAATAAAATTAATAGCTCCTAAAATTGATGAAATTCCAGCTAAGTGTAGGGAAAAAATTGCTAAATCTACAGATCTACCCCCATGAGCAATATTAGATGAGAGTGGGGGGTATACTGTTCATCCAGTTCCTGCTCCATTTTCAACAATTCTTCTGGAAATTAAAAGAGTAAGAGAGGGGGGTAAAAGTCAAAATCTTATATTGTTTATTCGGGGGAAAGCTATATCTGGTGCTCCTAGTATTAGGGGGACAAGTCAATTTCCAAATCCTCCAATTATAATAGGTATTACTATAAAAAAAATTATAATGAAAGCATGAGCTGTAACAATAGTGTTATAGATTTGATCATCACCAATTAAAGATCCTGGATTTCCTAATTCAGCTCGAATTAATAATCTTAAAGAAGTTCCTACTATTCCTGCTCAAATTCCAAAAATAAAATATAAAGTTCCAATATCTTTATGATTAGTAGAATAAAGTCATTTTCGCTAAAAATAAAATGGCTGAGGTTATAAGCGATAAATTGTAAATTTATTAACAAGAAAATTTTCTTTTTTATTAGTGGGGTTTTATAGTCAATTATGATTTAAAATTGCAAATTTTAAGGTATAATAAAAATTATTAAGGCTTAAAGAAAATTTCTTTATAAATAATTTTGAAGATTATTAGTTTATTTTAACTTAAATCCTTATTTTATAAATAAAAAAAAGTTCTAATAATTATTCTAAATAAAGAAAAAAAGGAAAAATAATTTAAATAATTAATTAAATTATTTTTAATTTTAATTTTAATTCATTTTAATTTTAGATAATTAAATATAAATGAGGAATAAATAATTCGAATGTAAAAAAATAATAAAATTAATCTTATTATGATTAAAACAAAATTTAATAAAATAAGATTATTATTTATAAGAAAATTAATAATAATTCATTTGGAAAAAAATCCAATAAATGGTGGTAATCCTCCTAATGACAGAAAATTAATAAGAAATATTAATTTAATTAGATAATTAATATTAATAAAAAATAATTGATTAATAAAAAATATATTTATTATAGAAAATAATAAACACATAATTCTAATTAAGAAAGAATATAGGGAAAAATATAAAATTCATAAATTTTCTCTAATTATAATAGCTGAAATTATTCATCTTAAATTATTAATTGATGAAAAAGCTATTAATTTTCGTAAAGACGTTTGATTTAATCCCCCTAAAGCTCCAATAATAGAATTTATAATAATAATAATAATTAAAAAAGTTTTATTAAAGTAATATATTAATAAAATTATTGGGGTAATTTTTTGTCATGTTATTAAAATAAATCTATTAAATCATATTAAACCTTCAATAATATTTGGAAATCAGAGGTGAAATGGGGCTGATCCTATTTTTATTAATAATGAAGAATTTATTAAAATTGAGATAAAGAAATTTATTTCAAAATTTTTTAAAAGAGATATTTTTAATAAAATACAAAATAGTAAATTGATTGAAGCTAAAGATTGTACTAGAAAATATTTTAATGAGGCTTCAGATATTAAAATATTTTTATTATTAGAGATTAGGGGGATAAATCTTAATAAATTAATTTCCAATCCAATTCAACACCCAAATCAAGAATTTGATGAAATTGAAATTATTACACTAAAAAATAGAATAAATAAAAAAAATATTTTATTAAAATTGAAAGTTATAAAAATTTAAAATAAAGAGAATTTCTTATATAATAATATTAAAAATTTTATTAATAAATATATTTTAGTGTAAGAGGCACAATAATTTTTGATATTATAAGATATAGTTTAATTCTATAAAATATAATAAAGATAGAATTTCTATTTAATTTATCCTATCAGAATAATCCTTTAATCAGGCACTTTATTTTTAAAAAAAAGAGATTATCTTTATATTTGAGGTATGAACCCAAAAGCTTAATTTAGCTTATTTTTAA